TAATTAAATTATTTATTCTTTGTTTTAAAAATTTATTTTATGATTTATTTAATTAAAATATTTTATAGGGGGTGAAATAGAGATTTTACTTTAAATTAATTATTATATATAAAGTAAATGAAATGCTTAAATTTCAATGATTTTTAAATTAATTAAATTTATATTTAGAATAGTAAAGATTAATTGAGAGTTAGAAGTAAGTAATTTTTTAAATATTAAAAAATGTAAATTATATTATAAAATAAAGATTAATTAAAATTAATTTAAATTTTTCTAGTTTTTCTATAATTTTTAGAATATACAGATTAAAATAGATTAGGGCAATTTAATTTAATTTTTTTTACTTTCATTAAATTTTATCAAAATAATAGAAACCTGAATTTACTTGCAGATGAAATGCAAGGGGTCGAATCATCTGCAATTCTGTCCCGAGCAATTCCATCTATTTAATATGGTTTATAATTTATTAAGAGTCATCTGCAGAATGAATGAGGACTTGTATGAGACTTAGGGAGGCTGTAATTATAATATAATCATAGCAGGAGCTTATGATATGTAATAGACTTATTAATCGGAATCAATAATTTTGTGTGGAATTTTTATTTAAATTTTTACAGTTAATATTAAAGTTTGATTTTGGCTTTGATATTTATTTTATAATTTTTTTTCATGTAAATTTTTGTGTGTATAATGAAATTTTTAAATAAAATTTTGTATTAATTAATTGTTTAATAAATTTGTTTATTTTCAGGATTTAAATTTATTTATTAAAGAAATTTAGATTTATAAATTATATTAATATAAGTTAAAATTGTGCCAGCAACTGCGGTTATACAATTTATATAAGTAAATAGTTTTTAATTATAAATTTATTATATTAATATTAATATTTTATTATTATTTTAAAGTTAATTAAGTGAAATTTTTAATTTTATTTAAATATATTTATGTTGATTTAATATTAAATATTTTATGAAATTTTAGTAATAGACTAGGATTAGATACCCTATTATTTAATAATTTAAATTTTTAATTAGAAGATTAATAGTTATGTTCTTTAAACTCAAAAAAATTGGCGGTGTTTAAAACTAATTAGGGGAACTTGTTTTTGTAAATTGATAATCCGCATGATATCTTACTTTAATTTATTTAGCTTATTTACTGCCGTTAACAGATTATTTTTAAAGAATTAAAATTTTCTTAATTAAATAAAGATTAAAAATTAATTATTTCAGGTCATGGTGTAGTTTATATTAAAGTAAAAATGAGTTACAATAAAGTTTATTTATATGGATATTAAATTGAAATATTTAATTGAAGGTGGATTTAATAGTAAAATAAAATATTATATTTATTTGAATTAAGAATTAGATGTGTACATATTGCCCGTCGCTCTCACTTCAAGGTGAGATAAGTCGTAACATAGTAGAGGTACTGGAAAGTGTTTCTAGAATTAACAAATTAATTTTTTTTAGAAAAATATTTTTTTTTACAAGAAAGTAGATTGTTGTGCAATTCAACTTAATTTGAGTTATTAATTAAATTATTTGTAGTTTAATTTTAATCTTAATAGTTAATAAAAATAATTTTTATTTAATTAGTTTTAGTATTTAATGGGAATTAAATTTAATTTATTATAGTGGATTAGTATTGTGTAAGAATTTTGAAATAGGTTGAAAATTAAAATTTTAAAAAGTAAAATTTAATTTTTGTACCTTGTGTATCAGGGTTTATTAAATAAACAATATAAATTTTTATTTTTCTCGAATTTAAAAGATTTATTTAATTATAAAATTTAATGTAGAAAAATTATTTTTAATAATTTAATAGGAATGAAAAGTTATTCGTTTTTAAATATATCTAGTTTTTTAAGAAATAAATTTAATTTATATTTTAATTTTTATTAATTTTTTTATTAATATAATTAAATTAAAATAAATATTTTAAGGGATAAGCTTTAAAATAAATTTTTAAAATTTTTGTTAATTTAATTTATTTAAATAGGGTTAGAAATATCTTTTTTTTGTAAAAATGTTACAATTTAAGTTAAAGTTAAGGGTAAAATTTTTATTAATTTAATAGTTTATTAAAATAATATAATTAATTAATATTTATATGAAATAATGATAAAATTAGTAAATTTTAATTGTTTATTATATATATATATAATTTGAAAGGTTTATGTAAAGGAATTCGGCAAAATATTATATTATTCACCTGTTTAACAAAAACATGTCTTTTTGATTATAATTTAAAGTCGGGTCTGCTCAATGAATAAAAATTTAAATGGCTGCGGTATATTGACCGTGCAAAGGTAGCATAATAATTTGTCTTTTAATTAAAGGCTGGTATGAAAGATTTGATGAAATAATAGCTGTCTCTATAAAATTATTAGTTGAATTTAATTTTTTAGTTAAAAAGCTAAAATTTAATTAAAGGACAAGAAGACCCTATAGAGTTTAATAATTAATAATTTAATTTTATTTTAATTTAATTATCTTAGATTATTTATTATTTTGTTGGGGTGATAGGAAAATTTAATAAACTTTTTTATATTTATAAAACATTGATTTATGAATTTTTGATCTTGTATTTTAGATTATTAGAATAAATTACCTTAGGGATAACAGCGTTATTTTTTTTAGAGTTCTTATTGATAAAAAAGATTGCGACCTCGATGTTGGATTAAAATAATTATTAGGTGTAGAAGCTTAATTTGTAGGTCTGTTCGACCTTTAAAATTTTACATGATCTGAGTTCAAACCGGTGTGAGCCAGGTTGGTTTCTATCTTTAATTTATGTATATAAATTTTTAGTACGAAAGGACCAAAATTTAAAAATAATTTTTATTAAAATTAATGTTTAGTAATAAATTTCTATTTTGGCAGATTAGTGCATTAAATTTAGAATTTATATATATATAATTTTTTTTATATAAATAGAAATTAATTTTAAAGAGATTTTTTTAAGTAGGTTGAGTGCTTTAATATTACTTCTTATAGTTATAGTTGGGGTTGCTTTTTTAACATTATTAGAACGAAAAATTTTAGGGTATATTCAGATTCGTAAAGGGCCTAATAAAGTTAGAATAGTGGGTTTATTACAGCCTTTTTGTGATGTAATTAAATTATTTAGTAAAGAGCAGGTATTTCCTTATTTAAGTAATATATTTATATTTTATTTTTCACCAATTTTTAGATTATTTTTAATTTTATTTAGATGAATAGTATTTCCTATAATTTCTTGCATTTATTCTTTTAATTATAGAATTTTATTTTTTTTATGTTGTACTAGTATAAGAGTTTATGGTATTATAATTGCTGGTTGATCATCAAATTCTAAATATTCTATATTAGGGGGGTTACGTGCTATTGCTCAAACTATTTCTTATGAAGTTAGTATGGGAGTTATTTTAGTATGTTTTATTTTTTTGATTGAAAGGTATAATTTAATAGATTTTATAAATTTTCAAAAAATTATTTGATTTATTTTTATAAATTTTCCTTTAGCTATAGTTTGATTTATTATTATATTAGCTGAAACTAACCGTACACCTTTTGATTTTGCTGAGGGGGAATCTGAATTAGTTTCAGGATTTAATGTTGAATATGGAAGAGGAGGATTTGCTTTAATTTTTATAGCAGAGTATGCTAGAATTTTATTTATAAGAATATTATTTAGAATAATATTTTTAGGGGGGAATGTTTTTAGTTTATGATTTTATTTTAAATTAAGTGTTATTAGTAGGTTATTTATTGTGATTCGGGGTACTTTACCTCGTTTTCGTTATGATAAGTTAATAAGTATAGCTTGAAAGAGATTTTTACCTTTATCTTTAAATTTTTTAATTTTTTATGTTGGGTTAAAATTATTTTTAATAATAATTTTAATTTAATTAGTAAGTATTTAAAAATAAAATCAATAAAAGATTAAACCTTTTATATTATGTTTTCAAAACATATACTTATTCAAGTTCATTGATTAATTATATTAAAAGTGTGTCTCAAATTTTTGTAAAAATTGGGTTTATAATATAGTATCTAAAATATATAATTGTTAAAATTTGTCCAATTTCAATAAAAGGGGTTTCTACTGGGCTTATACCAATTCAAGTTAATAAAATGATTGTATTAACAAAGTATCAAAATAAAATTTGGTTAATTGGGTAGAATGAAAGGGATTTAAAATTTTTTATATGATAAAATGGTAAAATTATTAAAATTAAAATTGATATAACTAGTGCTAGCACTCCTCCTAATTTATTAGGGATTGATCGAAGAATTGCGTAAGCAAATAAAAAATATCATTCGGGCTTGATATGAGGAGGAGTAACTATAGGGTTGGCAGGAATAAAATTGTCAGGGTCTCCTAGTAAGTTTGGCGAGATTATAATTAGTATTATTAATATTCATATTATAAAGATAAATCCTATAATATCTTTAAAAGTAAAGTAAGGATGAAAGGGGATTTTATCTAAATTTCTATTTGTTCCTAAGGGGTTTCTTGATCCTGTTTCATGTAAGTAAAATAAATGAATAATAGTTAAAGTTAAAATAATAAAAGGGATAATAAAATGAAAAGTAAAAAATCGAGTTAATGTAGGGTTACTAACAGAAAATCCTCCTCATAGTCATTCAACAATTGAAGGACCTATATATGGGATGGCTGATATTAAATTTGTGATTACTGTTGCTCCTCAAAATGATATTTGTCCTCAAGGTAAAACATATCCTAAAAAAGCTGCTGCTATAATTAAAAATATTATTGTAATTCCAGTGATTCAGGTATTCTTATAATGGAATGATCCGAAGTAAATTCCACGTCCAATATGAATGTATAAACAAAAAAAAAATAAAGAAGCTCCGTTTGCATGAGTATTTCGTATAATTCATCCAAAATTGATGTTTCGACAAATATTAATGATTCTAGAGAAGGCTAATTCAATATTATTGGAATAATGTATGGCTAGAAAAATTCCTGAAATTAATTGTGTGATTAAACATAATCCTAAGAGAGATCCAAAGTTTCATATAATTTTAATATTTGAAGGGGTAGGTAAGGTAATTAATCTATCATTTAAAATTTTAATTAATTTATTTTTTAGTCGTATTGGTTTATTCATTATATTTAATTATTTTTTCGAATAGGCCCTATATTAATATTAATAATTTTTACTGTAATAAATAGTATTAATAATAAATAATTAATTAATATAAATATAATTAGGTGTGTGGGTTTATTATAAAGTTTATTTATTAATAATTTTATTTTTAAGATAGGGTCTAATTCATTATTTATAAAATGATTAGTTTCTAGGGTATTAATAGATTCAAGATTTAATTTTGTTAAATAGATAACTATAAAAGTTATAATAATTATTAATAAAATATTTTTATTAATTAGTAATTTTTGGTTAGGGATTAATCTATTAATATAAATGAATAAAATTAATGTTCCGCCCATTAAAATAACAAATAAAATGTATGAATATCAAAATCTTATACTTATTATTCCTGATTCTAGTGAAATTAATAGTGTTTGAATAATTAAAAATATAAGTATTGTTAGAGGAGTTTTTGAAAAATAAAATATTAAAGTATTAATTATTATTATTGTTAATAAAAATTTAGTTATATAAAAAAAGTAGATTTATTTTTTTTTTTATTTTATAAATTTAAAGTATTTGATTAACTTTTTTTAAGTTTTAAAAAAATTATATTTTTTTCATTGATTTACAAAATCAATATTTTATTTAAACTATTAAAACAATATATATATATATATATATATAAACATTATTAAATAATTTATTTTATAAAATTTTATAAAATAAATTAATTCAGAAAATAGTTTAAATAAAATATTAATTTTGGAGATTATTGTTAAAGGTATTTATCTTTTTTTCTGAAGTTTTAAAGGGTGTTGTATTAATTTGGAAAGTTGGGGTTTTATCTAAACTGTTAAAACTTATTAATATAAATATAGTATTTTTTATTATTTTTTTTATTTTGTTGTTAAGAATTAGATTAAATCGATTTCATTTATTAATAATTTTATTAAGATTAGAATTTATTGTTTTAATTTTATTTATTTCATTAATTTTGTATTTGAATTTATATGAAAATGAATTATTTTTTAGTATAATTTTTTTGGTTTTTAGAGTTTGTGAGGGGGTTTTAGGGTTATCTAATTTAATTTTATTAATTCGTGTACATGGTAATGATTATTTTGGTATTTTGAATATCTTATAATTAATGTTGAAAATTTTATTTTTTTTGGGTTTTATATTTCCTTTAGTATTTGTAAGTAAATTTTGGGTATTTCAATTTTTTTTAATTTTATTAAGGTTATTATTTATATTTGTTGGTAGGTATTCTTATGATTGAATAAATTTGAACTCATGTTTAGGGTGTGATCTACTGTCTTTTGGTTTAATTTTATTAACTTTTTGGATTTGTTTTTTAATATTTTTAGCTAGGTTTAAAATTTATGAAATAAGTCAGTATTTAACTTATTTTAAATTAGTAAATTTTATGTTGATTTTATTTTTATTTTTGACTTTTAGTTCTGTAAATTTATTTATGTTTTATTTATTTTTTGAATGTAGTTTGATTCCTATTTTATGTTTAATTTTAGGGTGGGGGTTTCAATTTGATCGTTTGCAGGCTTCAATTTATTTATTATTTTATACTTTATTTGCTTCTTTTCCCTTCCTTATTTGTATTATTTTTTTTTATTTAAAGAGTTATTCATTAAATTTTATTTATTTTAGATTTAATTATTTTAATTTTATTAATTTTTATGTTTATTTATTTATAATTTTTGCTTTTTTAGTGAAAATACCAATGTTTTTAGTACATTTATGGTTACCTAAAGCTCATGTTGAGGCTCCAATTTGTGGGTCAATAATTTTAGCAGGGGTTACTTTAAAATTAGGGGGGTATGGATTATTGCGAGTTTTGAATATTTTAGTTATATTAGGGAGTAAATTTAATTATTTTTTTATTGTTTTAAGGTTAATTGGAGGTGTTATTGTTAGTTTAATTTGTTTAGTTCAAGTTGATTTAAAATCGTTAGTGGCGTATTCTTCTGTTGTTCATATGGGGCTATTATTGGGGGGTTTATTTACTTTAACTAGATGAGGCTTAGGGGGTTCTTATTTATTAATAATTTCTCATGGGTTATGTTCTTCTGGGCTATTTTGTTTAATTAATATTGTTTATGAACGATTGAGTAGTCGTAGTTTAATAATTAATAAGGGTTTAATTAATTTTATACCTAGATTAACTTTATGATGATTTTTATTATGTTCTTCAAATATAGCAGCTCCTCCTTCTTTAAATTTATTAGGAGAAATTTTTTTAATTAATAGTTTAATTATATGAAATGAGGTTGTTATTTTTTTATTAATTTTATTATCTTTTTTTAGAGCTTCATATTCAATTTATTTATACGCATTAACTCAACATGGGGTTAGTGTAAGTAATTTATTTTCTTTTTCTCAGCCTTTTTTACGTGAGTATATATTATTAATTAGGCATTGAATTCCTTTAAATTTTTTGATTTTAAATAGAGAATTATTTATTTTGTGAATTTGTTAATTTAAGTAGTTTAATTAAAACTATGATTTGTGGTGTCATGAATATAAAAATTTATCTTAAATTATTAATTTATGTTTTGTTTTTTTTATTTTGTTTTTTTTTTTTAGAATTTTTTTTTTTTGAAGAGGGGTAAATTTTATGTTAACTTTAACTATTTATTTTATTGAATTTAATATTTTGTCTTTAAATTCTTGTTCAATTGTAATAACAATATTATTTGATTGAATAACTTTATTATTTTTGAGAGTTGTTTTATTTATTTCTTCTTTTGTTATTTTTTATAGTTATTATTATATAGAAAATGATTTGAATTTAAATCGTTTTATTATTTTAATTTTAATATTTGTTTTATCTATAAGATTATTAATTGTTAGTCCTAATATAGTTAGAATTTTATTGGGCTGGGATGGACTAGGGCTAATTTCTTATTGTTTGGTTATTTATTATCAAAATATTAAGTCTTTTAATGCAGGTATGTTAACTATTCTTATTAATCGTTTAGGGGATGTAGCTTTGTTAATATGTATTGCTTGAATAATAAATTTTGGTAGTTGGAATTATGTATTTTATTTAAATTTTATAGATATTAATTTTTGTAGTAAATTAATTTTATTTTTTGTTGCTTTAGCTTGCTTTACTAAAAGTGCACAAATTCCTTTTTCTTCTTGGCTTCCAGCAGCTATAGCAGCTCCCACTCCTGTTTCTTCTTTAGTTCATTCTTCTACATTAGTTACAGCGGGGGTTTATTTAATAATTCGATTTAAGGATTTATTTGTTGTTAATAATATGTTAATTTATATTTTGTTATTATTATCTTCTTTGACCATATTGATATCTGGGATTAATGCTAATTTAGAGTATGATCTTAAAAAAGTTATTGCTTTATCAACTTTAAGACAATTAGGGTTTATGATATCAATTTTATTTTTAGGGGCTTTTGATTTAGCTTTTTTCCATTTATTAACACATGCTTTATTTAAAGCTTTATTATTTATATGTGCCGGGGTTATAATTCATAGTTTTAAAGATATTCAAGATATTCGATGGATAGGGTGTATTAATAAACAAATGCCTTTTTCTTGTTTATGTTTTATATTTGCTAATTTATCATTATGTGGGTTTCCCTTTTTAGTTGGGTTTTATTCTAAGGATTTAATTTTAGAATCAATTATTTATATAAATTTTAATATTGTGATTATGATTTTACTTTTTATTTCTACTTTGTTAACTGTTTCTTATACAGTTCGTTTAATTTTATTTACTATATTTAGAAATTTTAATTCTTTTTCTTTAAATTTTTTAAATGATTCATCATGACAATTAAATTTTAGGTTATTAGGGTTAATATTAATAATTATTTGAGGGGGTAGGAGTTTAAGGTGATTAATTTTTCCTGTTCCTTATTGTGTTATTTTACCAGTTTATTTGAAAGTTCTCCCAATTTTTATAATTATTTTAGGCAGATTAATAGGGTATTATATTTATTTATTAAGGTTTAAAAAAATTTTTATTGAAAGAGGTATTTTAAAAATATTTATAATGTCTATATGATTTATACCTATATTGTCTTATTCATTAATTAAATTTACTATAAAATTATGTAATTTTTTCTTTTTAAAGATAGACTTAAATTGAACTGAATTTTTTATAAGAAATATATTAATTGGTTTTATTAAATTTAAATCTGTAAAAATAGATGTTATATTATTTAGTTTTAATAAATTAATTAATTTAATATTATTTATTTATTTAATTTGAATTTTTATTATTTTTTAGTTTAAATAGCTTAAGTTGTAAGTATATTATTGAAGTTAATATGATGATTTTAGAATCTTTAAACAAATTTATAAAGAAATTATTTATCTTAATTTTACAATGAAAATGTAATGTTTTTTAAACTATATAAATTAATAGAAATATAAACGAAATTTAATCGTTTAAAATAAAAGTTAGAAGCTTTTTTTTGAGTCTTCATATTTCTTTAATTAGAAAAAAAAATTCAATTTTATTATTAACAATAATATGCCTCTATTTTGGCTTTAATTAAAAGTTAGAGTTTTATTAAACTAGAATTTCAGGTCGAAACTGAATACAATTTTTGTTTCAAACTTTAAGGTAAATTATTTTTTTTAATAATTTTTGTGTGCAATACAAATGTTATAAGAATTTAACTATTACCCTATATTATACTAATCAATTTAGTGACCCAAATTTTCATTCGTATAGTAATCCTAAAATTAAAATTAAACAAAAATATATTGCTAATATAAGTCAAATTTTAATATTTGATAATTTTATAGTTATAATTAAAGGTAATATTAAAGTAATTTCTACATCAAAAATTAAAAAAATTACGGCAATTAAAAAAAATTGGATTGAGAATGTGTTACGGTGAGAATTTTTAGGGTTGAATCCACATTCAAAGGGTGTTCTTTTTTCTTTATTAAATAAAGATTTTTTTGAGATTACGGAAGATAGAAATATAATTAATATTGAAATTATTAAAATTAAGACTCTTATTATTATTATTAATTTTATTATTTATACTAACTTTTTAGATTTTTTGATTGGAAATCAATTATATTATATTATATTATATAAATTATTTAGTTATTTCCTCATCAGTAAATAGAAATATATAAGAATAGTCAAACAATATCAACAAAATGTCAATATCAAGCAGCTGCTTCAAATCCAAAATGATGGTAGGTTGAAAAATGATTAGATTTAATACGATTAAAATTGATGTATAAAAATGTTGTACCAATTAATACATGTAATCCATGGAATCCTGTTGCTATAAAAAATGTTGACCCATAAACTGAGTCTGTGATAGTGAAAGGTGCTATTTTATATTCATATCCTTGTAAGATTGAAAATAAGATACCTAGAGTGATGGTTAATATTAAACTTTTTATGGATTCTATTTTATTATTATTTATTAAGCTATGGTGGGTTCAAGTGATAGTTGCTCCTGAAGAAATTAGAATTAGGGTATTTAATAATGGAATTCTAGTTGGGTTGAATGTTAAAATACCTTTTGGGGGTCAAATTCTTCCAATTTCAATTGAAGGAGAAAGTGAAGTATGAAAGAATGCTCAAAAAAATGAAATAAAAAAGAAAATTTCTGATGAGATAAATAAAATTATACCTCAACGTATATTTATTATTACTTTATGAGTGTGTAAGCCTTGGAAAGTTCTTTCTCGCACGACATCTCGTCATCATTGGTATATAATTATTAAAGTGATTGTAATACCTAAAATTAATAGATAATTTGAATTTTGGTGGAATAATTTTACTGAGCCTGCAACTAGAATTATTGTTCTTAATGCACCTAAGATTGGTCAAGGCCTGTAATCTACTATATGGAATGGGTGATTTTTATTAATCATTAATTTACTTCTCTAGAGTATAAAGTTCTTAATACTATAAAAACATAAGATTGAATAATTGCTACAGCTGATTCTAAAATTAAAAGAAAAAATTGTGTTGTAATTAAAATTCTTAACCTAGGTAAATTTAGTAAAACTCCATTGTTCCTTAATAGAGACATTAATAAATGCCCAGCAATTATGTTTGCTGTTAATCGTACAGATAAAGTTATTCTTCGGATTACATTTCTTGTGGTTTCAATTAAAACTATAAAAGGTATTAAAATAAAGGGGGTTCCTTGAGGGATTAAGTGAGTGAATATATGGTTGGTATTGTTAATTCATCCAAATAATATTAATCTAATTCATAGAGGTAATGAAATTGATAAAGAAAGTCTTAAGTGTCTAGTTCTTGTAAAAATATATGGTAGTAACCCTAAAAAGTTATTGAATAAAATGAAAGTAAAAATTGTAAAAAAAATTAAAGTTATTCCTTTTGTTATTTTATTTTTTCCTAATAAAATATTTAATTCAGAGTGTAAGGTTTTAGAGATTGATAATCATAAAATTATATATCGTGAAGTATTAAATCAATAAATTTTTGGTAAAAATATTAAGCCTAATAAAGTTCTAATTCAATTTAAATTTCAGTTTATTAATCTTGATATAGGGTCAAAAATAGAGAAAGTTGAATTTATCATTTTCAATTTTTATTTAATAAGAGATATTGATTAATTTGATTATTTTTAATTTTTGGGGGGGCTAAGTAGTAATTTAAAATTAAAAATAAATTTAATAAAGTTAAGTAAAAAAAAAAAAATATAATTCAATTTATAGGGTATATTTGAGGAATTAAAGGATATTAGGACTTATTCTAATAATTTTTGTATGACATACAAATGTTTTTTAAACTAATTCTTTCATTAAAAATAGGATGCTATTACTATTATATTATGATTTAAGAGATCATTGCTTGCTTCAGCCATTTAATGTAAAATGAATTAATTCAATTAATGAAGAAATTTATTGGGATACTTTCAATAACAATAGGTATAAATCTATGGTTTGCTCCACAAATTTCAGAACATTGTCCAAAATATAAGCCTGGACGTTTAATTATTAAATTAATTTGATTAAGTCGTCCAGGGATTGCATCAATTTTTTTTCCTAATGATGGTATGGTTCATGCGTGAATAACATCTGTTGATGATACTAATATTCGTATTTGTGTATTTATTGGTAAGATTGTATTATTATCTACATCTAATAATCGAAATGAATTAATTTTATTAGATTTTGTAATTATATATGAATTGAATTCAATATTTTTAAAATCATTATATTCATATCTTCAGTATCATTGGTGCCCAATTGTTTTGATTGTTATTAATGGGTTATTAATTTCATCTATAAGGTATAGTAGATGAATTGAAGGTAAAGCAATAAAAATTAATAAAAATCTAGGGGAAATTGTTCATGCAATTTCTATTATTTGTTGATTTAATAAGTTTCGGTTAATTATTTTGTTTATTAATATATTTAATAAAATATATCTAATTGAAGTTGTAATTAAAATTAATGTAATTATAGCGTGATCGTGGAAAAATGTAAGTTGTTCTATTAATGGTGAAGCAGCATCTTGAAAGGATAAATTTGTTCATGTATTCATATTCTAAAAAAAGAATTAAATTCTTTATTAATGGGGTTTAAATCCATTGCATTATTCTGCCATATTAGATATTTGTTTAATTAATTAAATTTTTTGATTGTTATAGGTAATTCTTCATAACTGTGTTCTGATGGGGGTAATTTTTGGTTTCATTCAATTGCAGTTATTAAATGTGTTGGTATAAGAATTTGTCGTTGTCTTGTTAATCTTTCTCATATAATAAAAATTATTATTAGAATTCTTATGAATGAAATAATAGATCCAATTGATGATAAAATATTTCATGATAGGTATGCATCTGGGTAATCAGAGTATCGTCGAGGTATTCCATTTAAACCTAAAAAATGTTGTGGGAAAAATGTTAAATTTACTCCAATAAATATTATTATAAATTGAATTTTTAGTCAATTATTATTTAAAGTTAATCCTGTAAATAAAGGGTATCATGTTACTAATCCTGCTATAATTCCAAATACTGCTCCTATTGATAAAACATAATGAAAGTGAGCTACTACATAATATGTATCATGTAAAATAATATCAATTGATGAATTAGATAAAATGATTCCTGTTAATCCTCCTATAGTAAATAAGAAAATAAATCCTAATGTTCATAATATAGAAGGAGAAAAAATTAATTTATTTCCATATATTGTTGCTATTCAACTAAAAATTTTAATGCCTGTAGGGATTGCAATAATTATTGTTGCAGCAGTAAAGTAAGCTCGTGTGTCTACGTCTATTCCAACAGTAAATATATGATGAGCTCAAACAATAAATCCTAATAGTCCAATTGTTAATATGGCATAAATTATTCCTAATGTACCAAATGTTTCTTTTTTCCCTGATTCTTGTGAAATAATATGAGAGATTATACCAAAGGCTGGTAAAATTAGAATGTAAACTTCTGGGTGACCAAAAAATCAAAATAAGTGTTGGTATAAAATTGGGTCTCCACCTCCTGAAGGGTCAAAAAATGATGTGTTAAGATTTCGATCTGTTAATAATATTGTGATGGCTCCTGCTAATACTGGGAGTGATAAAAGTAAAAGTAGAGCAGTTAATGCTACTGATCATGTAAATAATCTTATTCGTTCATGAGTTATTCCTATTATTCGTATATTTAAGATTGTTGAAATGAAGTTAATTGCTCCTAAAATTGAAGAAATTCCTGCTAAATGAAGTGAAAAAATTGTTAAATCTACGGAAGCTCCTGCATGTGAAATATTTCTAGATAATGGTGGGTAAACGGTTCATCCTGTTCCTGATCCTGTGTTCACAAATCTACTAGTTAATAATAAAATTAATGATGGGGGTAAAAATCAAAATCTTATATTATTTATTCGAGGGAAAGCTATATCAGGAGCTCCTAGTATTAATGGAATTAATCAATTTCCGAATCCCCCAATTATAATTGGTATTACTATAAAGAAAATTATTAAAAATGCGTGAGCTGTAATGATAGTATTGTAGATTTGATCATTATTAATTAATGAATTTGTTGATCTTAATTCTATTCGGATCATTATTCTTATTGATAATCCAATTATACCTGATCAAAATCCAATAATGAAGTATAAAGTTCCAATATTTTTATGGTTTGTTGATATTAATCATTTATTCAATAAAATGGCTGATTTATAGGCGGTAAATTGTAAATTTATTTATGAAATTGATGTTTCTTTTATTAATTAATTTTATTAATTATTAATATTAAAATTATTAATATTAATATTAAATTAAATAAAATTATATTTAATTTGTTGTTATTGTTATTATTATTAATTTTATTTATTCATTTAATATTAATTTTATTTATAATTAATGATGAAATTATAGGGTTTATGTAGATAATTAACATAATTAAAGTAAGTATAATTATAATTAGTCTTTCTATGATTATTCAATTTTTAATTATTAGTATTAAAATTATTAGTTTAGGTAAAAATCCTATTAAAGGAGGCAGTCTTGCTATAGATAAGAAAGATGAATTAATAATTATTTTTATAAATTTGTTATTATTAATTTTGTATATTTGGTTTAAATAGTTAATATTATATTTATTTATTAAAAGACAAATTGAAACATTAATTAATGTGTATAATCTAAAATATATTAATGTTATTTTATAATTTAATATTAATGAAATTATTATTCAACCTATATGATTAATAGATGAGTATGCTATAATTAATTTTATTGAATTTTGGTTGATTCTTAAAATTGCACCTCATAATGATGATATTATTATTGAGATATATATTATATTTTTATTATTGGTTTGAATTATTAAAGCTATAGGGGCAATTTTTTGTCAAGTTATTAAGATTATACAATTGTTTCATCTTAAATTTTTTATAATTTTAGGGATTCATCAATGAAAAGGTCAAGCTCCAAATTTTATTAATAGTCTTAATGTTAATAAAGACATTAAAAATTGTGAGGTGTGAATTTTATTAATTTTTATTATTAAGATTGTTATAATTAATGTTGAAGATGAGGTTGCTTGAACAATAAAATATATTATTATTGAATTACATGTAATTAAATAATTTTTAGTATTTATTATTATAGGGATAAATCTTATTATGTTGATTTCTAATCCTATTCAGGCACTTAGTCATGATGATGAATTAACTGTTAGTATTGTTCTAAATAATAGTGTTGTGTATAATATTAAGTTTATATTTTTTAGATTTAAAGGGGTTTTATTTATGGTTATTAATTTTGTCTTTAATTAATGAAAATATAGTTAATTATATATTATTTATTCTATCAGAATAACTCTTTTATCAGACATTTCATTATTAATTGGTGTATTTGAGGCACAATGAATTTTGAATTCTTAGGGAATAGTTTAATTCTATTATTATAAAATTTAAAAAGAAAAAAATTAATATTTTTATTTATGGGGTATGAACCCATTAGCTTGATTAGCTTATCTTTTTAAGATTTAATATTGTTTGATTAATATTATTTTTAATTTTGAAGATTAATAGTTTTTTTAACTTAAAATCTTTAATTTAATAAATTTTAATAATAATTATTGAATATTATTTTTCTAGATTTGCACTCTATTGTTTTTAATTTAAACTATAAAATTTAATTAAATTATTTATTCTTTGTTTTAAAAATTTATTTTATGATTTATTTAATTAAAATATTTTATAGGGGGTGAAATAGAGATTTTACTTTAAATTAATTATTATATATAAAGTAAATGAAATGCTTAAATTTCAATGATTTTTAAATTAATTAAATTTATATTTAGAATAGTAAAGATTAATTGAGAGTTAGAAGTAAGTAATTTTTTAAATATTAAAAAATGTAAATTATATTATAAAATAAAGATTAATTAAAATTAATTTAAATTTTTCTAGTTTTTCTATAATTTTTAGAATATACAGATTAAAATAGATTAGGGCAATTTAATTTAATTTTTTTTACTTTCATTAAATTTTATCAAAATAATAGAAACCTGAATTTACTTGCAGATGAAATGCAAGGGGTCGAATCATCTGCAATTCTGTCCCGAGCAATTCCATCTATTTAATATGGTTTATAATTTATTAAGAGTCATCTGCAGAATGAATGAGGACTTGTATGAGACTTAGGGAGGCTGTAATTATAATATAATCATAGCAGGAGCTTATGATATGTAATAGACTTATTAATCGGAATCAATAATTTTGTGTGGAATTTTTA